TGTGTTTTATGAGGAAGACCCAAGTGCCTATATGTTTACTTTGGCTGGAGTGCTAATTTGAGTATTGAGGGAGGAAAAAATTTAGATTAATATCTAGGGATGAGTGTGTTAAGAATGGAGGTAAATATTTAAGGGGAAGGGGGGGAAAAGAATAGGGGAATGTGCGAAACACATAATGTAGTGGTATGTCCTGCGACCATTGACTGTGATGCTCGTGCCTACCATTATGGGGATGCTCAAGATGCAGTTAAGTCCAGCTACAATTTATGCTCCGGGTCGGGGCCTTTGACGGCCATAGCTGAGTCCAAGCATCCCCCCAAAAATTAAAAATACCAAATGTATGACAGCACAGTTATGTGTGAGCATGGGCTGATTAGTCATTAGTCCATCGAGATGTCTTATTTAAGAGGAAAGTGTGGGCGATTTTAGATGAGATGGCCCTGAAGAAAGAACCAGATGTCTGATAAAGTTCATTAAATAGCTACCCCCACAATTAATGGGCCCGGAGCGAGAAGAGGGATCCCTGCCCAGCGGGTTGCTGGTTTCACGCGGCATGGTGACCAAGCTCGTGATCTAATGGAAGGGATATGCATGTTGACGAGGGCGGATTTGACTTTAATGTGCTATGTACAAACAAGCATTAAAATGTCCTATGTACTGCTATTAAGGTCTACTGTACTTGCTTATACGCGGAGGGAAAATCAATTAATGTACTTATTACATAATATGTCCTTATTACATTAATGTTTATGTACATGCTTATATGCATGGGGCATATCATTTAATGTACTATATACATATAATGTTTTTGTTACATTACACTTATGTACTATCCGGATGGACTAAAATCATGTACTACGTACATACGATATTTATTGTACATTAGTGTTGCACGTGTACGTTATTGCGTGTGGAGTGGGAAGTTAGTGTTATGTTGTTGAAAATTTTGGTGAATTTAATACTGGGGAGGCTCTTAAAATTTTTGGGGGTATATCAATAAGCAGCATTAGTGGTAGTTCAGGGAGTAGTTTAAATAGAACTTCAGCTTTGGGTGTTGATAGTGGAGCTATAGCTTCTTCCTTGAAGTCTTGGGGAGGTTAGTTGTTCTCCTTCTCTGGTTTACAAGACCAGTATATTAATTGTACTACAAAGACTTTTCTTCATTTTAGGAGGTTGTTTTCGATGGTGCTAGCTACTGGTAATAGTACTAGAATAATGAGAAAATATATGATGGATGCTAGTTGTCCGATAATAATGTAGGGGTGGTCGACTGGTTGTCCTCCAATTCATGTGAGTGTTAGTAAGTCTGCTACTAGAATTCAGAATACACATTGGCTGAATGGTCGGAATATTATACTTCGTTGTTTGGATGTGTGGAGGAAAGGTACAAGTACTAGGATTAGGATTGAGAGGATTAGGGCCAGGACTCCGCCTAGTTTGTTGGGGATTGATCGTAGGATTGCGTATGCAAATAAGAAGTATCATTCGGGTTTGATGTGAGGGGGTGTGTTGAGTGGATTTGCTGGAGTGTAGTTGTCTGGGTCTCCAAGTAGGTCGGGTGTGAATAGCACTAGTAGTATGAGGATAAGAATTAGTAGTATGGTGCCTAGAATATCTTTAGTTGTATAGTAGGGGTGAAATGGGATTTTGTCTGTGTCTGATGGAATTCCTGTGGGGTTGTTAGATCCTGTTTCGTGGAGGAAAAGTAGATGTACTATGGCGAGGGCTGTAATAATAAAGGGGAGGATAAAGTGGAAGGCAAAAAATCGGGTGAGGGTGGCTTTGTCTACGGAGAATCCCCCTCAGATTCATTCAACTAGGTTTGTGCCAATGTATGGAATTGCTGAGAGGAGGTTAGTGATGACTGTGGCTCCTCAGAATGATATTTGTCCTCATGGTAAGACATAACCTATGAATGCTGTAGCTATTGTTGTGAGTAGGAGAATTACTCCAATATTTCATGTTTCTAAGAAAGTGTATGATCCATAGTATAAGCCTCGTCCTACGTGCATGAATAGGCAGATGAAAAATATTGATGCCCCGTTTGCGTGTATGTATCGGATTATTCAGCCATAGTTTACATCTCGGCAAATGTGTGTTACAGAAGAGAATGCTGTTGTTGTGTCGGATGTGTAGTGTATTGCTAGGAATAGGCCTGTTAGGATTTGTAGAATTAGGCAGATGCCTAGGAGGGAGCCGAAGTTTCATCATGATGAGATGTTTGATGGGGTTGGGAGGTCAATGAATGCGTTGTTTACAATTTTTATTAGTGGGTGAGTTTTTCGAATGCTGGTCATTAGTGTTCTTGTAGTTGAATAACAACGATGGTTTTTCATATCATTGGTCATGGTTAGATTCCATGTGAGAATAATGATAACATACATTGTGTTTATTTTAAGTATCATTTTTGTGTTAGGTTTTGTGGGATTTTCTTCAAAGCCTTCGCCTATTTATGGGGGGCTAGGGTTAATTGTGAGTGGTGGAGTTGGATGTGGTATTGTGCTAAATTTTGGTGGGTCTTTTTTAGGTTTAATGGTTTTTTTAATTTATTTGGGGGGTATAATGGTGGTTTTTGGTTATACAACTGCTATGGCTACTGAGCAGTATCCTGAAATTTGGGTTTCTAGTAAGGTTGTTTTATGGGCATTTATTACTGGCTTGTTGATGGAATTTCTTATAGTTTATTATGTATTGAAAGATAAGGAGGTGGAGATTGTGTTCAAGTTTAATGGAATGGGAGATTGGGTTATTTATGACACAGGGGATTCTGGATTTTTTAGTGAGGAAGCTATGGGAATTGCTGCTTTGTACAGCTATGGTACTTGATTGGTTATTGTCACTGGTTGGTCTTTGTTAATTGGTGTTGTAGTAATTATAGAAATTACTCGTGGAAATTAAATAGGATTATACTGATGAGAATTGTAATTAGGAAAGATAGGAAATACAGTTTGATTAGGCCTTTTTGGTTTGTGACTATGGTGGCTATTTTTACTTGGGTTGTTGAAATGGTCTTTGGTAAGATAGTTTCTAGTCAGATAAGATCTAGAAGGGAGGATGCTGATTTTTGGCTTATTGTTAGGTTTGTGTAGGGGACTAGGCGGTGTATAATCGTGGGATAGTATCCTAGTAGGTTAGAGAATTTAAAAATGTTTGATGGGTGGTTAAATTTTAAGTTGTGGGTTATGTTACTGGTTTCTAGTGCTAGAATAAAGCCTAGGGTTGTGATTGCTAGGGCAGTTATTTTTAGATAGTAGGGTATAGTTATTTGAGGAATTGTTGTTGGGGGAATATTATTAGAGATGATGAACCCTGCGAAAAGACTTCCGATTAGTAGGCGTTTAATTGAATTGATTAGGAGTGGATTATTTTCATTAATAGTAATGAGAGTTGGGAATCGGGGTTGCCCTAGGAGTGTAAAAAAGATAATGCGGGTGCTGTAGATGGCTGTAAAGGAGGTGGCGATGAGTGTTATTAAGAGGGCTCAGGCGTTGGTATATGACGTGTTGGCGGATTCAATAATTAGGTCTTTGGAGTAAAATCCAGTGAGGAAAGGTATTCCTGTTAGTGCTAGACTGCCAATAATAAGGGCTGTTGTGGTAAATGGTATTGCTTTGAGTAGGCCTCCTATTTTTCGGATGTCTTGTTCATCATTTAGGTTATGGATGATGGAGCCGGAGCATATGAATAGTATGGCTTTGAAAAAGGCGTGGGTGCAGATGTGGAGAAATGCTAGATAGGGTTGGTTGATTCCGATTGTCACTATTATTAGGCCAAGTTGACTGGATGTAGAGAAGGCAACGATTTTTTTAATATCATTTTGGGTGAGGGCACATATTGCTGTAAATAGTGTGGTTATAGCTCCTAGGCATAGTATAATAGATTGGGCAAACTCATTGTTTTCTGTTAATGGGTAGAAGCGGATTAGTAGAAAGATGCCTGCTACTACTATTGTGCTTGAGTGGAGTAATGCTGATACAGGAGTTGGGCCTTCTATTGCGGAAGGTAGTCATGGGTGCAGGCCAAATTGTGCGGATTTTCCGGCTGCGGCTAATGTTAGGCCTATTAGGGGTAAATTTGAGTTATCTGGTTTTAGTATAAAGATCTGTTGAAGGTCCCAAGTGTTAAGGTTAGTTAGGAATCATGCTATTGCTAGGATGAATCCGATGTCGCCAATGCGGTTGTACAGAATTGCTTGTAGGGCTGCTGTGTTTGCATCTGTTCGTCCATATCACCATCCGATTAGTAAAAATGATATAATTCCTACTCCTTCTCAGCCAACAAATAGTTGGAAGAGGTTGTTTGCAGTGACGAGGATAAGTATTGTAATAAGGAATAAGAGTAAGTATTTGAAGAATTGGTTAATATTGGGATCTGAGTGTATATATCATATTGAGAATTCTATGATGGATCATGTGACAAATAATGCTACTGGGATAAACATTATTGAGAAGTAGTCTATTTTGAAGCTGAGAGATAGTTTGAGGGTTTGAATAGTTAGTCAGTGTCAGTTCGAAATGACTGTTTCTTGTCCTGTATGAATAAATATTATTGTGGGAATTATGCTGGTGATGAAGGCATATGAGATGGTTGTTTTTACGTAGAAAGGGTAATTAGAGTGTTTACAGGTGTTGAGGTTAATTGCTATGATAGGTGCGGTCAGTAGGACCAAGGTTATTAATGTGAAGGAGGAGAATAAGTTGATTACTTTTATTTGGAGTTGCACCAATTTTTTGGTTCCTAAGACCAATGGATAACTACTATCCTTTAAAAGTTTGAAAAAGCCATGCTGTTAGGCATGGGGGCATAGAATTAGCAGTTCTTGCATGCTTTTTCGGTAAATAAGAAGGTAGTGGGCTTCTATTGTTAGATTCACAGTCTAATGTTTTTTTAAACTATATTTACAGTATAGGGGGCCTAGGATAACTTTTGGGTTTAGGGATAGAAGTAGTAGTGGTAATATATGCAGTGCTATGAGTGCGTTTTCTCGTGTGAAAGAGGGTGAGATGTTATTGATGTGATGGGTGTATTTGCCTCGTTGTGTTGTGATTAATATGTAGAGGGAGTATAAGGCGGTAATTACTATATTAAGTCCTATTAGGATAATTGTGATATTAGATCATGAGAAGGTTGATATTATCACAAACAGTTCTCCAATTAGATTAATTGTGGGGGGTAGAGCTATGTTAGTTAAGCTCGCTAAGAGTCATCAGGTGGCCATTAGTGGGAGGAGTGTTTGTAGACCACGAGCTAAAATTATTGTACGGCTGTGGGTTCGTTCATAATTAGAGTTTGCTAGGCAGAAGAGTATGGATGATGTAAGGCCATGGGCAATTATTAGGGCGGTGGCTCCTATGTAGCTTCAGGGTGTCTGAATTAGGATGGCTACGATGACAAGTGCTATGTGGCTAATGGAAGAATATGCGATAAGTGATTTCAGGTCAGTTTGGCGAAGGCAAATTGAGCTGGTTATGATTATGCCTCATAATGATAATATAATGAATGGGTATGATATGAAATCAGTTATTGGGTTTAGGAGCAGTGTGATTCGTAGTATCCCATATCCTCCTAGTTTTAGTAGGACTGCTGCAAGGACTATGGAGCCCGCAATGGGGGCTTCTACATGGGCTTTGGGTAGTCAGAGGTGAAGTCCGTATAGTGGTATTTTTACTATGAAGGCTATTATGCATGCTAGCCATATGAAAATGTTGGATCAGGAGTTAGGTATTGGTTGTACTCAGTATTGAAGGATTAGGAAGTTTAGGGATCCAATTACGTTTTGAATGTAAATTAGTGCAACCAATAAGGGCAGGGATCCTGCTAGTGTATAAAATAAGAAATAGAGGCCGGCATTTAGGCGTTCTGTTTGATTCCCTCATCGAGTGATAATAATAAGTGTGGGGATTAGTGTTGCTTCAAATAGAATATAAAAGGAAATTAGTTCTGTAGCAGTAAATGTTATAATTAGAAGAAGTTGTAGTAAAATTAGTATTGAGATAAATAGTTTTTTTCGAGTTAGGCTTTCTTTTGATAGGTGATGTTGACTTGCTATAAGTATTAGGGGAAGGAGTCATATAGTTAAAATTAGTAATGGAGTAGATAATGAGTCGGAGAAGAAAGTTAATGAGAAGTTAAGACTGTTATCGCCGAATTGGTTTATAAGGAGTAGGCTTGTAAGGCTAATTAGTAAGCTGTGAAGTGTAGGATTGATCCAGACTATACTATTTTTTGATAGTCAGGTTAGGGGTATAAGTATTATTGTGGGGATAATATATTTTAGCATTGTAGCAGATTAAGATTTTGAACATAATCGGTACCATATGTGTTTGATACCATTACTAGCAAAGATAGGCCTAGTGCTGCTTCACAGGCTGCGAAAACCAGTAGGATAATAGGCATTATGCTGGCTAAGGTGAAGTGTGAATTTAGGATTGTTAGGGCGGCCATAACAAATAGAGATAATATTATTCCTTCTAGGCATAGAAGAGAGGATATTAGGTGGGATCGATATATTAATATTCCTACAAGAGATGTTGCAAATGCTATCATGATATTTATATATACGAGGGACATTTGGTAGTTATGAGTTAAATCATAATCTAATGAGTCGAAATCATTTATTTTGTTTTAAACTAAATACCATATTCGGTTCATTCTAGTCCTTTTTGGGTTCATTCGTAGGCCAGGCTTACGGCTAGTAGAAAAATTAGGAGGAGAGCTATAGTGAGCATGGTATTTAGGTTAGTTGTTTGCGAGGCTCATGGTAGTGGAAGAAGCAGTGCAATTTCTAGATCGAAGAGGAGAAATGTGATGGCGACTAGGAAAAATTTCATGGAGAAGGGAAGGCGGGCAGATCCTATAGGGTCAAATCCGCATTCATATGGGCTTGTTTTTTCTGAGTATACGTTTAGTTGAGGAAGTCAGAATGCAATGGTTACGAGTAACGTAGCTAGTGTAAAGTTAGTTAGAAGAGTAATTATTAGGTTTATTGTTCTTTTTCGGGCTGGACCGAAACTAACTGATTGGAAGTCGGTTGTACTAATTGATACTAAAAGAACATGARCCTCATCAGTAGATGGATATATAGAGGAAAAGCCATACTACGTCTACAAAGTGTCAGTATCAGGCAGCAGCCTCGAAACCGAARTGGTGGTTAGAGGTGAAGTGRAATTTTAGTTGGCGGAAGAAACAAACAATTAGGAAGGTGGATCCAATAATGACGTGGAGGCCGTGGAATCCTGTGGCTACAAAGAAGGTTGAGCCGTAGACTCCGTCTGAGATGGTAAAGGGTGCTTCATAATATTCTGAGGCTTGTAGTAGGGTAAAGTATACACCTAGTGTGATGGTAATAAACAGGGCTTGTAATATGTGGTTGCGGTTTCCTTCTATAAGGCTGTGGTGGGCTCAAGTAATAGAGACCCCTGAGGCTAGAAGAACGGAGGTGTTAAGTAGTGGGACTTCTAGGGGGTTAAGTGGGTGGATGCCTGTTGGGGGTCAGCAGCCGCCTAGTTCGGGTGTGGGGGCAAGGCTTGAGTGGTAGAAAGCTCAGAAGAACCCAGTAAAGAATAAGACTTCGGAGACAATGAAGAGGATTATTCCGTAGCGAAGGCCTTTTTGGACAGTTGGGGTATGGTGGCCTTGGTAAGTACTTTCTCGGATGATATCTCGCCATCATTGGTATATTGTAAGTATATTTGTTGTTAGACCTAGGGCTAGCAGAGTTACTGAGTTAAAGTGGAATCATATGGTGAGGCCGGATGTTATTAAGAGGGCGGATAGTGCACCTGTGAGGGGTCAGGGGCTTGGGTTTACTATGTGGTAAGCATGGGTTTGGTGTGTCATTATGTGTTATCATGCAGATATAAGCTAACTAGAAGGGTAAATACGTAGGCTTGAATTATAGCTACTGCGAATTCTAGAATTGTCAGTAGGACTAGGACAATGAATGTGATAAATGCTGCTGTGGTACTGATTTTTATTAATGCAAAAGTGGCTCCTCCAATTAAGTGAATTAATAAATGTCCTGCCGTGATATTGGCTGTTAATCGTACGGCAAGGGCTATTGGTTGGATGAAGAGGCTGATGGTTTCGATAATTACTAGCATTGGGATTAGTGGGGTTGGTGTTCCTTGTGGTAGAAGATGGGCAAGTGATGCTTTGGTTTTGTTGCGAAAGCCTGTAATTACGGTCCCTGCTCATAGGGGAATAGCCATGCCTAGGTTTATTGATAATTGTGTTGTTGGTGTAAATGAGTGGGGTAATAGGCCTAATAAATTTGTAGACCCAATAAATAAAATTAGGGATATAAGTATTAATGTTCATGTTTGTCCTTTGATGTTGTGAATACTTATCATTTGTTTTGATATGAGTTGAAGTAGTCATTGTTGGAGGGAGATGAGGCGGTTATTAATCAATCGGTTTGATGTGGGAAATAGTAGGCTAGGAAATAGAACAATAAAGGTAGCAAGGGGGAGGCCTAGTATTATAGGGGTAACGAAGGAGGTAAATAAATTTTCGTTCATGTTGTTTCTCAAGGGTTATTTTGTTTTGGTGTTTTTGTTGCTGTCAGTTCTGGGTTATAATGAAAATTGTGTTTTGAGATTTTTAATTGAAAGACAATAAAGAGAGTTAGGAATATCGATAGAATTATCATGAGTCACGTTGATGTATCTAGTTGTGGCATGTCATCAAGGAGAGAATTGTGCTCTCAGTCTTTAACTTAAAAGGTTAACGCTGATGTAGCTTCTTGATGATTTTATAGTATTGACGCAGATCATTTTTCAAAATGTTTCAGTGGGACTAGTTCGAGGACAATTGGTATAAAGCTGTGGTTTGATCCGCAAATTTCTGAGCATTGACCATAAAATAGGCCTGGACGGGTTGACATGAGGGTTGTTTGATTTAAACGACCTGGGACTGCGTCTGTTTTTAGTCCTAGAGAGGGCACTGCTCATGAGTGGAGGACATCTTCAGAGGAAATCAATATTCGAATTGTTATTTCTATAGGTAGTACAACTCGGTTATCTACTTCCAGCAATCGAAGCTCTCCTGGCTTTAATTCTGATGTTGGAATTATGTAGGAATCAAAGGTCAGGTCTTCATAGTCTGTATACTCATAGCTTCAGTACCATTGATGTCCTATGGTTTTTACTGTAAGAGATGGATTGTTGATTTCGTCTATTATGTACAGGATCCGTAAGGATGGTAGCGCAATTATGATTAGAATAATGGCTGGTATGATGGTTCAGATTGTTTCTACTTCTTGTGCGTCTATAGTGCTAACATGAGTTAATTTCGTTGTTAGTATTAGTGCAATAATATAAAGAACTAATGAGCTAATTAGAAAAACAATTATTAGTGTGTGGTCATGGAAATGTAGTAGTTCTTCTATGATGGGTGATGTTGCATCTTGAAGGCCTAGCTGTATGGGGTATGCCATACGAGATGTACGGGATTTTCACCTGTAATTTAATCTTGACAAGATTATGTAATGTTTTACTAATATCTCGTTTATTGAGAGAGACATAGTGGTTATGGTGTTGGCTTGAAACCAATCTCAGGGGGTTCGATTCCTTCCTTTCTTATTTTAGGTTAACATATGTGGGTTCTTCAAATGTGTGATATGGTGGAGGGCATCCGTTTAATCACTCTAGATTCGTTGTGGTTAGGTCTACAGTTAGGACTTCTCGTTTGGATGCGAATGCTTCTCAGATGATAAAAATTATTAGTATTACTGCTGTTAGTGAGATAAATGAGCCTATAGATGAAATGGTGTTTCATATTGTATATGCATCTGGATAATCAGAATATCGTCGTGGTATGCCGGATAGTCCTAAGAAATGTTGTGGGAAGAAAGTTATGTTAACGCCTACGAATATAATTGCAAAGTGGATTTTGGCTCATGTGTCGTTAAGAGTATAGCCTGAGAATAGGGGAAATCAGTGTACGAACCCTCCCATGATAGCGAATACAGCTCCTATTGACAGTACATAGTGGAAATGTGCGACTACATAATATGTATCATGGAGGACGATGTCGAGGGAGGAATTAGCTAGGACGATTCCAGTTAGGCCTCCAACTGTAAAAAGGAAAATAAAGCCTAGGGCTCATATTATAGCGGGGGATCATTTAATATTGCCTCCGTGGAGTGTTGCTAATCAACTGAAGACTTTTACCCCTGTTGGGATGGCAATAATTATAGTAGCTGATGTGAAGTAGGCCCGTGTATCGACGTCTATTCCGACTGTAAATATGTGGTGGGCTCATACAATAAACCCCAAGAACCCGATTGATATTATAGCTCACACTATTCCCATATACCCAAATGGTTCTTTTTTTCCTGAATAATAAGTTACAATGTGGGAAATTATCCCAAATCCGGGTAAAATAAGAATATATACTTCAGGGTGTCCAAAGAATCAAAATAAGTGTTGGTACAGAATAGGGTCTCCCCCTCCTGCCGGGTCGAAGAAGGTTGTGTTCAGGTTTCGGTCTGTTAACAGTATTGTAATGCCAGCTGCTAATACAGGAAGTGAGAGGAGGAGTAGTACGGCAGTGATTAGTACAGATCACACGAATAGGGGGGTTTGGTATTGTGATATTGCAGGGGGTTTTATATTAATGATAGTTGTAATAAAATTGATGGCCCCTAAAATTGAGGAGACACCTGCTAGGTGTAGAGAGAAGATGGTTAGGTCAACTGAGGCTCCTGCATGGGCTAGGTTGCCTGCTAGAGGAGGATATACGGTTCAACCTGTCCCTGCTCCGGCTTCGACCATAGAGGATGCTAGCAGTAATAGGAAAGAAGGGGGGAGGAGTCAAAAACTTATGTTATTTATCCGAGGGAATGCTATATCAGGGGCCCCAATTATTAAAGGAACTAGTCAGTTACCAAAGCCTCCGATCATAATAGGTATTACTATGAAAAAAATTATTACGAATGCATGTGCGGTTACGACTACATTGTAGATTTGGTCATCTCCAAGTAGAGTTCCGGGTTGGCCTAGTTCAGCGCGAATTAGTAGGCTCAGGGCAGTTCCTACTATGCCAGCTCAGGCGCCAAATAGAAGGTAAAGGGTACCAATGTCTTTATGGTTAGTTGAAAATAATCAGCGGTTGGTGAACATGGGTAAAATGGCTGAGTAAAGCAATAGACTGTAAATCTAAGAACAGGGGTTTAATTCCTCTTTTTACCAGGCCTTGTAGTGAATAAAACATATTGAATTGCAAATTCAAAGAAGCAGCTTCAATTCTGCCGGGGCTTCTCCCGCCTTTTTTTCTTTGCGGCGGGAGAAGTAGATTGAAGCCAGTTGTTTAGGGTATTTAGCTGTTAACTAAAGTTTCGTGGGGGTGGAGCCCACCAATCTAGTGAGGATTTAGCTTAATTAAAGTGGTTGATTTGCATTCAATTGATGTAAGATATGATCTTGCAGTCCTTATCAGGAATTAAGTAAATTATACTTGCTTAGGGCTTTGAAGGCTCTTGGTCTGTTTAACCTAAATTCCTATTCTAAGATTGAGAGGATTGGTGTAAGTGGTAGTAGTATAGTGGATAGTACGGTTATCGTTGGTAAGAGGGTTATTCGTTTTGTAATTGAGAACTGTCATTTTATTTTTATGTTGTTTGTGGAGGGAAATATTGTGAGTGTGGTGGAGTATACGAGTCGTATATAGAAATATAGGTTTAGTAGTGCTGTGATTGCCATGAGGGTGGGTAAGATAATGCTGTTGTTTTTTGTTATTTCTTGAATGATTATTCATTTTGGTATAAATCCGGATAGTGGAGGGAGTCCTCCTATTGATAGGAGGGTGACAAGGGTTAGAACTGTTATAATGGGTATTTTGTTTCATGTGCGTGATAGTGATAGGGTGGTTGTGGTGGAGTTGGCTATAAATAGTGTAAATATGGTGGAGGTTATAATGATATAGATAATTAGGTTCAGTAATATTATGGTTGGATTATATAACAAGACTGCTGTTATTCAGCCTATGTGGGCGATTGATGAGTAGGCTATGATTTTTCGTAGTTGGGTTTGGTTTAGTCCTCCTCAGCCTCCAATTATAATGGATAGAATTGATAGGGTTAAGATTAGGTCTAGGTTAATGGATGGGAGAGTTTGATACAGTACTGATATGGGTGCTAGTTTTTGTCATGTTAATAAAATTAGTCCTGAGGATAAGGGAATGCCTTGTGTTACTTCTGGAACTCAGAAGTGGAATGGAGCTATTCCTAGTTTTATAGTGAGGGCTATAGTTATGAGTATGGAGGCTGTTGGGTTAAATAGTTTTATTACGGTTCATTGGCCTGAGAATATTAAGTTAATAATAATGGCTATTATTATTAGTATTGAGGCTGTTGATTGAGTTAGGAAATATTTGGTCGATGCTTCTGTGGCTCGTGGGTTGTGTTTTTTTATTATAATGGGGATGATGGCAAGTATATTTATTTCAAATCCGATTCAGATAAGTAGTCAGTGGGAGCTAATCATAACAATGATGGTTCCAAGTATGACGGTTATTAAAATAACAATAAAGGTGATTGGGTTTATTAGTACGGGAAGGATATAAACCAACATTTTCGGGGTATGGGCCCGATAGCTTAATTAGCTGACCTTACTATTAGAATTTGGTGTATTTGGGAGCACGAAGAGTTTTGGATTCTTAGGGGTAGGTTCAATTCCTATAATTCTAGAAATAAGAGGGCTTAAACCTCTATTATTTACTCTATCAAAGTAATTCTTTTGTCAGACATATTTCTTATGTTTGCGGGGGGATGCTTGATAGGAGGATGGGTAATGATACGTGTCATATGCATAGGGCTAGTGTTAGTGGGAGGAAGTTTTTTCATAATAAGTGTATTAGTTGGTCGTAACGGAATCGGGGATAGGATGCTCGGATTCATAGGAAGGTAATTGTAAGTAGTAGGGATTTAATGGTGAAGTTAATTGTGTAGAGTTCTGGTACATATGGGTTGTGAAATGCTCCTAGGAAGAGGGTTGTTGTGAAAATATTTATTATAATGATATTTGCGTACTCTGCTATGAAGAATAGGGCAAATGGTCCTGCGGCATATTCTACGTTAAAGCCTGATACTAGCTCAGATTCTCCTTCGGTAAGGTCAAATGGTGCTCGGTTTGTCTCTGCTAGTGTTGAGATAAACCATATTATTGCTAGGGGTCATGTTGGGAAAATTAGTCATATCTGTTCTTGTGTAATGATTAGTGTGGAGAGGGTGAAGGATCCGTTTATTAGTAAAACTGATAGTAGAATAATCGCCAGTGTTACTTCGTATGAAATTGTTTGTGCTACTGCTCGTAGGGCTCCGATGAGGGCATATTTTGAGTTGGAGGCTCAGCCTGATCAGAGGATTGAATATACAGCTAAGCTTGATATTGCTAATATGAAAAGGACTCCTAAGTTTATGTTGATGAGGGGGTGAGGTATAGGGAGGGGAATTCATATGGTTAGGGCTAGACTTAGGGCTAGGATGGGTGCTAGGATAAATATTGATGTCGAGGATGTGGCGGGTCGTAGGGGTTCTTTAATGAAGAGCTTGATTGCATCGGCGATGGGTTGAAGAAGGCCGTATGGTCCTACAATGTTTGGACCTTTTCGGAGTTGTATGTAGCCCAGGACTTTTCGTTCAACTAGGGTAAGAAAGGCTACGGCTAGGAGGATGGGAATAATAAGTATTAAAATATTAATTATAAGCATTTTGTTAAGGAGAGAATTTGAATCTCTGGGTATAAAGGTTTAAGTTTTACGCAATTACCGGGCTCTGCCACCTTAACTAAGCCCTTTTCTAGGGCAGGGTTTGTTTGTAGAATTAATTGAGATAAGGTCATTAATTGGTTTAAGGCGCTTTGTTGAAGTTGGCCTTATTTCTCTTGTCCTTTCGTACTGGGAGAAATACATAACAGATAGAAACCGACCTGGATTACTCCGGTCTGAACTCAGATCACGTAGGACTTTAATCGTTGAACAAACGAGCCTTTGATAGCGGTTGCACCATCGGGGTGTCCTGATCCAACATCGAGGTCGTAAACCCTATTGTCGATATGGACTCTTGAATAGGATTGCGCTGTTATCCCTAGGGTAACTTGTTCCGTTGATCAAATTTTTGGATCAATAAGCGATAATTTGGTTTGACTTGTAAGTCTAGCCTTTAAAATCGCTCGGAGGGTTTTTTATTCTCCGAGGTCGCCCCAACCAAAACTGCTAGCCCATAGAGAGTTTTGTTATCCCTTGGTGGTTGAGTGTATTTTCTTTGGGTTAGTTAGTTAAAGCTCCATAGGGTCTTCTCGTCTTGTTAGTTTATCCCCGCCTCTTCACGGGGAGGTCAATTTCACTGATTGGAAGTAAGAGACAGTAAAACTCTCGTGTTGCCATTCATACAAGTCCTTATTTAGAGAACAAATGATTATGCTACCTTTGCACGGTCAGAATACCGCGGCCGTTTAACGTCTAGTCACTGGGCAGGCAGTGCCTCTAATACTGGGGATGCTAGAGGTGATGTTTTTGGTAAACAGGCGGAGTTTGTGTTTGCCGAGTTCCTTTTACTTCTTTTAATCTTTCCTGGGCGCACTCCTGTGTTGGGTTAACAGTACAATTAATAAATCATTTATTGTTAGGTTATTTTTATTTACTGTTAACAGTCAGGGTATTATCAGATACTGACTTACACTTGTGCGAGGAGAAAATATTTCTTGTTACTCATGTTAACATTATTGCTTCTATTTGATAATAGAATGGTCCAGTATTAGGGCTAGGAGTTAGTTGTTCATTTTTGGGATTAATATTATTTTTATTGTTGAGCTTTAACGCTTTCTTAATTGATGGCTGCTTTTAGGCCTACTATGATGTTGTTAGGGCTTACTCTCTAGTCAAGGTTGTATCCGTTTCTAAAAAGCTGTACCTTTTTAGACTAACTTTTAAAGATACAGTAAATTTATTTATATTTTTGGTATCTTTAAAGCTGAACTAAGATTCATTTTCTGGACAACCAGCTATCACCAGGCTCGTTAGGCGTGTCACCTCTACTCATAAATCTTCTCACTATTTTGCCACATAGATGAGTTGGCTCTAATAAACTGTTCATGAGTAGCTCGTCTGGTTTCGGGGTACTTAGCTGAAATTCGTTTTGCTAAGTTTTTGCTTGTTAACTCATTATGCAAAAGGTACAAGGGTTAATCTTTGCTTTTTTGTACTTTGATTTTTTTCTTTCATCGTTCCCTTACGGTACTTTCTCTATAGCGCCGTGTTAAAATTTCTATCTCCTATACTTTTAGCTAGGGTAAATGTTTTGTTTTAGTTTGTTTTGGTTGTTTAATTTGGGGTGGGGTTTGGGCTAGATATAGTTCAAGATATTCATAATATATAAAATCTTCTAGGTGTAAACTAGATGCTTTAATTAAGCTACATCTTGATTTGTCCAAGCACACTTTCCAGTATGCTTACCTTGTTACGACTTATCTCCTCTTATAGGGCTGATGCGTGATGAATAGGTTTGAGTGCATTTCATTTACTTGAGGAGGGTGACGGGCGGTGTGTGCGTGCTTCATGGCCTGGTTCAACTAAGCACTCTATTCTTAGTTTACTACTAAATCCTCCTTTGGTCATTAATTTCATAATGGCTTTCGTATGTAAATTTTCTAGAAATAGAAAATGTAGCCCATTTCTTCCCATTCCATAGGTTACACCTTGACCTAACGTCTTTATGTGTTATGGTTGAGCTTACTTTTGTTCCTTTTTAGGGTTTGCTGAAGATGGCGGTATATAGACTGGATTAGCAAGGATTGGTGAGGTTTATCGGGGTTCATCGATTATAGAACAGGCTCCTCTAGGTGGATATAAAGCACCGCCAAGTCCTTTGAGTTTTGGGCTGTTGCCGGTAGTACTCTGGCGAATAACTTTGTTTTTATAATTATTTATGTTTAGGGCTAAGCATAGTGGGGTATCTAATCCCAGTTTGGGTCTTAGCTATAGTGTATCAGCCGTCATAGGGTTACTTTCGTCATTTATTTTTGTTGTAATTATGGCTTTTTACAGTTTAATTAAAATTTAACTCTATTTGATATGGCGCTTTAACACGTTTTACGCCGTGTTCCTGTTAGCTTGGGTTAATCGTATGACCGCGGTGGCTGGCACGAGATTTACCAACCCTAGTCAATATGGCTTAGTCAAACTTTCGTTTATGGCTTAATTTTTGTCACTGCTGTCTCCCGTGGGGGTGTGGTTGTGCAAGGCGTTATGAGCTACAGGGTGTGTGCTTGATACCTGCTCCTCTTAGTCCGATTGATTTGGAGGGCGCTACTCACCGGGGCGTGGATGCTTGCATGTGTAAGTCTATTGAAAGTTAACAGGAAGGCTGGGACCAAACCTATGTGTTTATGGAGTTAGTGTACTCATCTAGGCATTTTCAGTGCCTTGCTTTAATTTTAAGCTACATTAAC